CAAATCATAATCTATATGGGATTTCCAAAAATATTAATTGAAAGCCGACCCCGAGGAATCGAAGAATTACAGATGAATTTACAAAAAGAATTTAATTTTGTAAATAGAAAACTTAACATTGCTATCACACGAATTGAAAAGCCTTATGGAAACCCTAATATTCTTGCAGAATTTATAGCCGGCCAATTAAAAAATCGAGTTTCTTTTCGCAAAGCAATGAAAAAGGCTATAGAATTAACTGAACAAGCAGATACAAAAGGAATTCAAGTGCAAATTGCAGGACGTATTGACGGAAAAGAAATTGCGCGTGTTGAATGGATCAGAGAGGGTAGGGTTCCACTACAAACCATTCGAGCTAAAATTGATTATTGTTCCTATACAGTTCGAACGATCTATGGGGTATTAGGCATCAAAATTTGGATATTTATAGACGGGGAATAATAAACCTTTATTTGCCTTTCCATTCTATCCAGCGATGGAACAAAAAATGATAAATTCGTTTCTTCTTTTTCTTTTCTGTTCAATAAAAAAAAATGAAAAATTATAATTCTTTATAATTCTATAGGGTTGAATAAAAATTCAATAAATCTTTTGATAAAATTGCTATGCTTAGTGTGTGACTCGTTGGTTTTTTGAGGGTTAGTATAAAAAACCAGCCCCATAGTATAAACAAATAACTATAGAAGTAATAACCAACTCATCACTTCGTATTATCTGGATCCAAAGAACCAGTCAAGATATGATATATTGTTCATATTGTTGTAGCAACTGAAATCTTTTTTTATTAAAAAAATCTGCTTCTAAGTTGTCAATCGAAATAAAAAAAAGGGTATGGATAAATGGAAGGATGAGAGAAAGAAAGAAAAAGAATATGGATGATATATAATTCCAATATGTAAGGTCTATGAGTCATCTCAGAAAAAAGCTGTGTAATAAAGCATCAATACGGATTCATCATTAAATGGATCTACTCATCGAACAAAAAATAAAGAGCTTCGAGCCAATAAAGACTAAGAATATTGACTCAAGAACTAATAGCTCCATTGTAGAATTGAGACCTAACCATAAAGTAAGAAGCGATGGGAACGATGGAACCTGTGAATTCAAAAGATTCTAGTGAAAATGAATTCGAATGATTCATTGATCGGGATGGCGGAACCGACCAGAGACCAATTTATCTATTCGGAAAAGTTATGAACTAATGATAGAACTGAAATAGAAATTGAAAGAGTAAATATTCGCCCGCGAAAACTTTATTTTATTGATTTTCTTGGATTGCTAAATTTGAGTCAATCCAATCCAATACGATAAAGAGTAAAACAAAAGAAAGATTCGTTTTAACATTCTAAAAACCATATATATAAATATAAGAAAAAAATAGTTAATAGTTATTTAATATATTTAGTTATCTATACAAACAAGATATACAAATTAATAATAGATTTGATCTAGATTAAATGAAATCCATGATTCAGTATATTATTTATTAAATACATGTATATCTTAATTCAAATTATATTATATCTGAATTCAAAATCTTTAATTTGAATTCATTTTATTCGCGAGGAGCTGGATGAGAAGAAACTCTCACGTCCGGTTCTGTAGTAGAGATGGAATTCAAAACAAACCATCAACTATAACCCCAAAAGAACCAGATTCCGTAAACAACATAGAGGAAGAATGAAGGGAATATCTTATCGAGGTAATCATATTTGTTTTGGTAAATACGCTCTTCAGGCACTTGAACCCGCTTGGATCACATCTAGACAAATAGAAGCAGGTCGACGAGCAATGACACGAAATGCACGTCGTGGTGGAAAAATATGGGTCCGCATATTTCCAGATAAACCAGTTACAGTAAGACCCGCAGAAACACGTATGGGTTCAGGTAAAGGCTCTCCCGAATATTGGGTAGCTGTTGTTAAACCAGGTCGAATCCTTTATGAAATGGGTGGAGTAACAGAAAATATAGCTAGAAGGGCTATTTCAATAGCAGCGTCCAAAATGCCTATACGAGCTCAATTCATCATTTCGGGATAAAAAAGAAATAGGCCTTGGGTAAAAAAAAAATAGCGGGTGCAGGTTTCTTTTTTTGGACAAACAATATTTCTTTTTTTCTTCGACCTTTGTATTGTAAAAAACAGATAAAAAAAATGATATGATTCAACCTCAAACCCATTTGAATGTAGCAGATAACAGCGGGGCTCGAGAATTGATGTGTATTCGAATCATAGGAGCTAGCAATCGTCGATATGCTCATATTGGTGACGTTATTGTTGCTGTGATCAAAGACGCAGTCCCAAACATGCCTCTAGAAAGATCAGAAGTGGTCAGAGCTGTAATTGTCCGTACTTGTAAAGAACTTAAACGTGACAACGGTATGATAATACGATATGATGACAATGCTGCAGTTGTGATTGATCAAGAAGGAAATCCAAAAGGAACTCGAGTTTTTGGTGCGATTGCCCGAGAATTGAGACAGTTCAATTTTACTAAAATA